GTTCCTAGGTAGCTCGATCGCAAAAGGCCAAATTCATCGTTGTCAAAGCACTTATCCAATCTGGCTCTTTAGTGGAGTCCGTGCCCCTCCGTTCCAAAGGTCAAAGAGGAGTACAAGCCAAAAGGTGCCATAGTCGTCGCAAAGGTTCAAGCAAGGACTAAGTCGAAAGCAAGGAGGAAGTAGGTCTCAAAAGAAAAAAAAATAAATAACAATACACTATTTGGCGACTCTTTAGGGAAATAACATGCTTCGGGTTCTCCCGAAAATTCCGGTAAGGCCCTGGTTTGCTCCGGCTGTGAGTGTAGTCTTATAGGAGGTAACTCTTATATGAACTATTGGAAATGGCCCAACTCTAGTTATGTGAGCAACAATAGGTGGGGTCCGGGAGATATTTCTTGGAGCATATAATGAACTCCAAGAACGATGGAACAGACTTTCTCCCACCATACATTTGAAATGAATATGAGACGTCAAAATCAACCATCTGGTAATTCGTTAAGTAGTATAGCAAGATCTCAAACTTTTCCTAGTACTGGTACTGTGGGTAAGATTGTGAATCATTTTGAGTTGGCTAGGTTTAATAAAGACCATTTAACATCACAGGCACCACATTGTATAACGCCTGGTATTGTTAAAAAACGTATTAAAATCTTTGATAAAGTGCCTCATATACCTAGCACGCAGGAGTTGGGTAGTAATTTATTTTATTATTGTAAGGGATTGGCGACATCCACTGCTTTCTTACCGAGAAGATTGAGAGATATGTTACTTAGTCGTGAGCACTTCAGCGCGGGAAAACGTATGGTGCGTACAACACCCGAGAAGGTGGAAGGTTTGTTGGGCGTATTTACACATTCCTCGCGAATCAAAAGTTTTAGTTTTACAGAGTTTCTTAACTATAGTTATTTGATTGATAACTGTTATCTAGTGCTTTATTGTTTGACGTTAGGTTACACTATGTGGTTGTCTTATCTAACATCTGATATAACAAGGGTTATGAATCCCATGGAAATTGCTAACTTAGATGAGTTGATGGTATATAATTTAGCTAGTGATGAATTATCCTATATAGATAATATGGTATCTAATTTAGCTAGTGATGAGTTTTCCTCTAGAGAGAATCCTGAATCCTCTATTGAAAATGTTATCACAGAGAGATTATTGAGGAATTTTTATAGAGATGAGAGTTTGAAGCTAGCCCATAGGAAATGGGATCCATTAGGCTTACCATCTGAGAAACATCATAAGATCGATACACATTCATTAGCTTTAATGCTTGGTGGTATCATTCTAGCACTTTTACTCAATGAATCTGTGCGATTAGATCCTGAGGCAGCGTAATAGAATATGAAAATGAAGGCTATTATGTATGCCATGGCTAAAAGGTTAGTTAGATCATGTAATCATCACTATGTTACACATAGAAATCTATGTAAATTCGTTTATCATCATTATGTGAGTCGTATCATTGAAACCTCTCATCTTATACTCAATGAGTTTAAGTGCCCGTGTTGTGAATCAAATACATGTGAATTTTCTTTACGCACTATGTTGAATAGAAGCCTAGATGGCATAATATATTTAATGTATAAAGATGGGGATGATTCATTGTACATAATGTTTGATGAATATGACATAAGTTATTACCATTATCACATATTAAAGGGAGTACTCCCATTAGTCAACACTCCCTTATTAATTTATAATTGTAAAAATATATATAGTGATGATTTATGTATGAATGGGTGTATCTTTACTAGTTTTAGAAAATTGACTACTTATAAAAGGTTTTTTAAGGTTATCAAAAAGGATATTACCGTATCTCTCAAATTAGATAAAGTTTCTCTATTATATGTTATAGCACTAGGACCTGTAATGCATTCAATATTAATACAAAAAAATATGCTTCATCCTAACACTTTCTTACTTTATAATGGTAAAAAGGATTTTCTTAATTCTATTCAATCTTGGGTGAATGTTGATGTATTGTATTGTATTGATTTAAAATATCTGATTCCTGTAACATCTATGACTTTAGATAAATATTCAGCCTTATTAGAACAATTCTTTCCTAAAACTAGTATTTTATATAAATTATCGTATAATATTATTAGTCAGTACGTTACATTAAAGGATAATACGCGTATAGATAATGTTATTTTAGCATATGATTGTCTTATATTTTCTTATATAATTAATGCATTTTTATTCGAACCTATTTGTTGGGCTCTAGATCATATACCTTCATGTAGATTTTATAGGTGTCATACCAAACTCTTAATAGCATCAAATGATGACAATAAAAATAAAATAGAACAATTAATAGATTCTAATTTGCATAATATAGAGGGTCTTATACATATTTTGAAAGAAGATGATGGTTTCTACAATTTATGGGGTAATACAATTACAATAAAAAATGGTATGATAATAAATCAAATAAAAATTTAATAATATGTATAATCTATTTGTTAAGTTAACTTCTTGTAAACCTGAAATAAGGGAACAGCCCAATTTATATATCAATAGTACTGTTGGAATGGATCCTTGCTGGTATTATATAAATTGTCCTATTTATAAAAGATATTTTATTAGAAAATCAATCCTAAAATATTCACATATTATTGAGATCAAAAATCATATACAACATTCTAATTATAGAAGAATCATCTATACGAGAGGTAATGATAGTACTTTAACATATACTTTTAAACCTTGGATACCTTTCACAGAAAGATCCAGATTACATTTGTTATATTGTTTAAACGTAAATCGTACTCCCTTACTTGATACACTAGATCAGAGGAAGCCAGGACTTGGTGATTTATTTCGGGAATCAGTGAGAATCAAAAAGTTTCAACTATTGGATTGTATATTATATTCCTATTGGAGAGATAATCGTTTTATTATCTTTATATCACTCTTTATAGGCTTCACAATATTTTCTATTTCATCACCTGATCAACTTTGGTATAATCCTGTAGCATTGTCATCGCCTGATCTACCATTCCTTAATAAGGTATTAATGGATACTTATGAATACAATGTTTGCACTACACATCCTGAAGTGAGTAGTCCTTGTGACTGCGGTGAGCCTATCAATATGACCGCCAGGAATCTATTTGAAACATATGATCCTCTCAATTGTTATAAAACAACTAGGATTAAAGCTGCATCATTTATGGTGGGTTATATTATTCTAAGTATCGCATTATCAGAGTCAGTATCCCAGTATGGAGTCTATATGAATCTAAACTAGATTATGGCCATTTAGCTTGAAAAGCCCTGTGTTATCACTCAACACCAACCATAATATGCAGGTACTCACAAAGCCACTTCCACTCTGTTATTGAGATGCGAGCCTATCACACTGTATAAATATGCTCTTGACTTGTTTGCGCCTGGCTTTGCCGCTTTCTTCATACCCACGCCCCAGGCCGCGTCCGTCTTGTACCTCATCATGGTGGCCCTTTAAACTTTTCGTTTTGAATCTTCCGAGAAAGAAGAAAAGGTCTGATGGCATACTACTAAACATCGATTCTTTACCCATTCGTGATCGAATACAACCTAGGAACAGTTGTACGCCTGCATAACCTATCTCCGGAAGAAGGTTTCAGATCTATGTAGTTCTCGACTCATTTTGTGAAACCAGTTCCTGTCCTGTATATCTAGTGAAAGTAGTCTGGTGGTTGAGGGAGAACCCGAAGCATGTTATTTCCCTAAAGAGTCGCCAAATAGTGTATTGTTATTTATTTTTTTTTAGTGAAAGGTGAGCTACGGTGCCCCAAACCACAAGCAAAGGTTCTAGGAGTAGAGATCTCGTCTCTGCAGGTTCGGAGCTCCTATCTCCGTACCGAGCAAAGCGCAATGTGGTAATAAAGAAAAGTCTGGGTTCGGTCTTCCGGCATCGATCGTAAGGTGGATCTACAGTCTTGAAGCTCCTTCTCCTGAGTCGACCTTTGCTTTTGGGCTTCCTTGCCTGTTCTTCTAGTTGACTACGTTGTGGTTCCTTCTTTCCATTCCTTGGAAATGGTGTCCGTGCTACTGAATCCCCCATTCATCCGCTTTCGTCAGTCTCCCCCTTTCCTGGTGAGAGAAAGCCAACCTCAGCTAGATGGAATATCATACCATTATTCTGATGATTCTATTCTGCATTCTCCGTTCAAAACCGTCTACTCTATAACTAAAGAAAGAAGGAACAGTAGATAGTACACTGTGCTTCTAGAAGACATTCTTAGCCCGGGTGACCGGATTTGAGTCCTTGCCTTCGAACCAAGGGCTTTTTTCTCCATTTTCAATGTTTCACTCGTTTCACTCACCTTATTCAACTGTCTTGCATGGAGGACCTTTTTCTTCCAATAAGACTATTGGGGCCTATTAATCAACACCCCTTGGGGACCCCGGATGACAAAGCAGCAAGGACCTTCCATCGGTCAGGCCAACAGCCAACAAGGGGCTGTTGATGGGAGTGATTTTGGTTGTTTTCCAGAGCTTGGAGGGGAGGTAAAGCATCTGTAGCAGGCGGTAGTAAGCTCACATTCCAGTTTTTGTTAATTCAATTGGTAAGCGTTAGCGCCCCTTTCTCAATCAAGTTCTTTCGCGCAGCCGGAAACAACGCCTTTCTGAGTCGACTAACTAGATGTTAAGAAACTGAGCACCCCGCATTTCGTTTTCCTTTCAGACCCCACATCTCACTGGAACGAAGGCTACTTTCTCACCGTGGCAACTGCAATCAGAGCCCTACAAAAGTCACCTTTGCCAGTGCAAGTGAGTCTTCATTTCCCTCAATAGTGGTATTTCCATCAGGAAGAGGTTTGAACCCCTGATAAGGTAATGAACGACGTCTTCCTCAGACATGGCCTGCTACTGAGGTCTGTAAGCCTCACTAGCATTTAGCGGCTTCAAAGAAGAATGAACAATGGCAAGAAAAGCACTATGCTGGGTCAGACACAAACCATATGGGTGTCACAAATAAGAACAACGTACCTCAGGCAAGGACGAAAGGCCAACGGGCAACACCATCCAATCATCTTTTGATAATACATAGAATCTTCCAAACAATACTGCAGACGGAGCATAATCTTTTTTGCTTTTAATAAAGACACTTCTCAGCACATACAGATTTCTTCCGGGTTTCTGCTTCATTCAAGTCTTAATTCAAGTAAGGACAAGTCCTTATCCTCCCGCTACACAACCGGCTAGAAGACCCGAGTACGAAGTGGGCCCTGACGGAACGGAATGAAACTTAAGAAGAGAACTCAAGCGCTCATTGATTCTTTTCTAGTGGGTGAAGAAGGCTCGAGAGACCTTGGGTTACTACGGCATGTTCAGTAGCTATTCGCTTACGAAGTGGCTCTCTCTCTTTTAAAGTACCACTTCTCGCAGATCTTAGGATACTGTCTTCCCTATCCTTGCTAGGCTCCGTCTTTTTATTGGATTTCTCACATGATATTTCAAATTTACCTATTCATTGTTATTTGATACATTGAGGTCGGTAACGTTGGTGAATTAGGTGTTGATGGGGGTACGGAAAGAGAGGGATTCGAACCCACAAAAGCCTACATAGCAGTTCCAGTGCTGCGCCTTTTTAAAAATGTCCCGTAAGTGAATCATCTCATCGATTGGACCCATGGACCAACATAGATTGGGCTGGGAGTAAGAGGTCGCTGTCCGAAGGAGTGATCCTGGCTGGTTGGTCACGCAGGGGATAACCATTGAGCCAAGCAGATTGCCATAGGTTGGTGTCCTTGCCGTCACCAATGACACGTACTATTCCGCTTTGGAGAATTGGCTTTTTGGCATAAATGGACTTCCAGGAAGAGTAGGCCGAGTATTTAGGCTCCACATCTAGTGGACAGCTCTCGGGAAAGTTTTTTACTTTCACCTTGGGACCAAAGGAAGTCACGTTGCAGGACTTCAATCTGATTGATTGTGTAGATAGGAAGCTTGAAGTTGCTCAACATGTGATTGGGTATCCCTGTACTTATTTTGTCGGGGTTTTGCGCCCAGGTCAGTAGCTAACTTTTCCAACCTTGCAGTCTAGAACCCGGTTGACTATATCTCTCATTTGTGCTTTTGTGGGCCTTCCAGTGAGAGGGAGAATGCCCTGCTAGTCTTTACTTACACAGAAGAATAAGATGGATAGAATGGGATTTCAAGGGAAAATAGCCTATATAAGAGAAAGAGTTCCCCAGCTTGAAGTCAAGGCAAGTAACTTCTTCCACTAGTGGGACATGCCCAGAAGGAGCTGCTAGAGTAGGTTGCTCGAGAAGGCTGTTAGGGTAATCAAACCTGCAATCGAATCCCCAGCGACTGTTCTCGCTGTTGTCGGAATAAGCGCTGTTAGGAGTAGCACTAGCATTAGCAGGAGCAGGAAGAGTAAGTAGCACGTAGCACTATGACTTTCATTTTGGAAGAATGGGTTGTTTCCAGGACAAATAGCGTATATAAGATCGGATGCAGACGCTTTTGGGACATGAAACGGCCATTTCGCCTAGCTAGTACAATCTTGATGCCGAGACTAGATTCTAAACTAGGGTTTGGAACTGGTAGTGTCAAAGAGGCGATTCTCAACGCATCTGAGAAGGCAAGTCTTTTACTTGTTTACTGTTTCGAGGTTTAGCAAGCAAGAGGACAGGATAGGCTAAAGAGAGGATGAGGCTCGAGAGACCTTGCTTTGAATAGCAGGAATTCGTAAGTGGAAAGACCTAGCACTTTTTTTGACACTAGACATAGGCTGCTAGGAAGGAAGACTCTGAAGCCGATTATCCCATTGTAGCAGGAAAACTATAAGGTAATCAGGAAAGGCAGAAAGTCAGAAAAGCTAACAGCCGACAGAGCAGAGAGAGCTTCCAACCGTCGAATCAGTAGTTAGGGAAATGGGATTGCTGTTTTCGGCTTTGCCATTCGAATTTGCTCTTAGAAAGGGAACTCTCATCTCAGATAAGGCGACGGAAGGGAATGATTTCACATTAGTAAGGCAAGGAATAGGAATAGCAGTCACAGGTCTTTCTTTAGCAGGGATAGATCGAAAAAGGGAGCAACTCGTAGAGGAATTCGATCTTTTGGTTTCTCCTATAATAGGCTCTTAGCCAGCTCGAGAATTCACTCTTTGTTGAGATGAGACAGTTGGGATGGAGCTTTCTCCCATAGCAAGAGAAGAGGGGATTTGGCTCTTTGAAGGACAACTACTATTTCATCAACTGCTATTGAATCCGGTCTTTGAGAATCCGTTGCACATGAATACACTGTTACAGAAGGAGCAGCACTGCAATAAGACGTCGGAGGTCTGCAAGCCTTCCAGCTCTTTTTCGTTCCTGTTTTCTAAGCCATCCATAAAGTTGAAGAATCGGTCTTTTTCAGGCGTATCCTGCACCTCGAGCATGAGTGAAACTATCTTCCCATAAGTCGCGTATGGAGCGAGCAGTGTTGGCCGTGATTTCGAACATCATCCTAGGACAAATGTTCAGAATGTTCAAGAATAAAGAAAGAAAAAAGAAA